CATCGGATTCGACGTAAACAATGATAAATAGATACGAATACAGCAGAAAAAAGGGGGGGAATCAAAAAAACAAGTAGAAAAAAAAATTATCCAAAGTTATATACAAGTCGCTACCCCCCCTTAGGTATTTCTTTTTTCTTTAATTGAATTTCATTTGATTAGACGGAAGTTCCTTAAAAACTTCCGCTTTCTTTAAAAGATTCTGAACAGTTCCTGTGGGTTGAGCACCTTTTTCAAGGAAATATAGAATAACAGGAACATTTAAATAAGTTTGATTCTTTATTGGATCATAAAAGCCCACTTTTCTAAGATCTTTTCCTTCTCTTCGAGATCGAACATCAGTTGCAACGATTTGATAGACGGCTCATTGGGATAGATATAGATGAACAATACCCCCCCTAGAACCGTATAGGAAGTTTTCTCCTCGTACGGCTCGAGAAAAAATGATTTGATTCAAAGGTTTGTCTATGTATGCAATTCTAAGAAATTAAATGACAAATGGGCCATCAATTAGACTATGATTTCAGTCTTTTTTTTTTCTTACTGAAAATGAAAAAGAAACCATTCGTACTCATAACTCAAGTTGGATAACTCTCAAATAGCTCAAAGGAAAAATCTTTAGTCAATTTCATTTATTGAGTGGTCTTTACTCCCTTTTGTTTGTCTCGTTTAAATTCTATTTGGATTCTTTAGTCTGATCCAGTTATTGAGACTATCGAGACAATTAAAATGGTGTTTCCTTGTTCTTAGATCCTTTATCCTTATTTTAAATCAGTGGGTTTAGACATTACTTCGGTCCTTCTTAATCCTTTCAAAATGGCAGCAACATACCCTTTTTGATTTCTTTCTAGCAAAAAATCCTATGGACAGTTGATTCCCGCATGATACAGTTTGAATCGAAAAAAGTTTGATCAATTCCAACAAGTTTTGCTTTTGAATTGGAAACTTGCTCGAATTGGATCCTTTCGATTTCTATATATGGAAGATACATTTACGAAGTTGTTCCAATTGATTAATTGGCATTAACCCTAGATCCTTGCCCCTGAGAAATGAATTAATCCTTTCTACTCGAGCTCCATCGTGGACTGTTTTCAACCCAACAAAAAACGAAGGGTTCGAGTGTAACAGAACAAACAATGTCGAGCCAAGAGCACCCTCATTCCTAGATAAATCGAAAATGGTGGATGTAAAAATCCACAACGGATCGTGTCCTTCAAGTCGCACGTTGCTTTCTACCACATCGTTTCAAACGAAGTTTTACCATAATATTCCTCTAACGGTATGGAATTGATTCAATTATGGAATCATGAATAGTCATTGGTTCAGCTGTCCATAGACATCGTAATCTAGATTTCTTCTTCTCTATATGATATATATAGAGATATATAGAACGATTTTTTATAAAAAAATCTTAGCAAGACAGCATCTTTAACATACATAAAGAATCTATAGATAATAGAAAGAAATAGAAATATATAAACGACTAACTTTTTGAACCTACATCTTCAAGTGACTCAATAGGATAGATTAAATGATTTCCTATTTTTTGAGTACTAAAGATTCCACTTATAAGGAATGATTCAAAATAGTTATTAAATATATTTCTAATTGAAATTGAAAAAGTTTCCTATTTAGACATCATTATTTAATTTTCTTTAATTTAAAGAAAATTGGACAATAAGCATTACGTTTGATCTTCATAGGAAGATAAGTCTTTCTTTTTTAATTGACTCATCACTGATTTAATTGAAAATCGATAAATAGATCAAAGAAAAGAAGAAAGAAATCCAATTTTTTTTCATGAGATGTATAAAAAAATGATGTAAGTTAAGATTTGAATCTTTATTCTTTTCATCGGATTACGAAAATCAAAATCGAAAAAAATAGGGAGGGATTTTTGTATCTATCAGATAGACTGAACAGTTGTCACTGTGATAGAAATTTTCTAATATTGAATTTAAAGAATTTCAATTTAAATAATTTAAAGGATCACAAATCTTTTTCACAAAAACCCAAAAATTATTGTCGAACGATACATACCATATAAGCTAAACATTTCCTCATTTTATATGATTATATGGTATGTATTTTGTTTAACTTTAACATGGGGTTGAGTAATATTTTACTAATCGACTCTTGTCATTAAAATAAATAAAAGGGATAGGATAAACCACCCCTGCCTCTATCGTTACATAGATTTCGAATTTTTCATTAGAGCCAAACACGAAATACCTAAATAAAATGAGATTCAAAGAAAAAACGTTGGCTCCATATCATATAGAAATATGTTATGGAACTTGATCATTTGTTAATGAGATTCGAACAGACACATATATTTAAATTAATATGGATTAACTCCTATCCACTCCCCTACTTCTTTCTATCAGAATAATGGAGCATAAAAAAATGGATAGGGCTGGGACGGAAGGATTCGAACCTTCGAATATCGGGACCAAAACCCGTTGCCTTACCGCTTGGCCACGCCCCATTTCAATTTCTA